TAGGGATATGTGCATAAGAGGGAGACTCCACTCGATACGATATCTGTGTAATAATTTCTGTTCTGGGGTTTACATATACACATATATATTGTTATAATGGAAATTGAAAACGATCTATTATTCAAAGTAATTTATACTGATTAGTCGTAAATCGATTTGTTTTTCTTATACAATTAAGGAAACACAGTTTGTCCTGAATTTTTCAGTCTGTGGCCGGAAATCCATTTTTCTTTTTTTTTCAATAGAAAGAAAGGAAGTTTTTTAGTGGTATGTGTGTTTTGAGATACAATCAATCGAAGAGAATAATCTAAACGGGATTCAATTCAATAAAGAATAGAGATTCATTTTTTGAATTCATTTTTGGAAAGGAAAAGGAATAAGTATAATGGAATTCAAAATCCAAATAAAAAAAAAAGGGGTGTGGGGTTCTCAATAATTTTCAAAAGAATTGAATAATACAATTTAATAATATAGAATAGAATATAGATAATACTTTTATCCATTTTGAATCAGATTTGGCGGCATGGCCAAGTGGTAAGGCGGGGGACTGCAAATCCTTTATCCCCAGTTCAAATCTGGGTGTCGCCTAATCAACAAAAGACTTGGAATTTCTTATCCTGTTAATTGTTCGACGAATTCTTGACCCGCAGAAGCAGGAACAAAGGACTGGGCTAGGCCTGTTGATACTTGATTTTTAGAATACATAGATTCTCTAAAAAACTGTCAATTTTTGAGGGATTCTGTGCGTGGCCCAAAATGATACCAACCAATAGGGTTGAAACAACTTCCGCTTATTAATGATTGTTTCAAGTAATTTTTTTTATCAAAAAAATGGAATCAAACAAATAAATAGTGAGAGTCCATTTTGGGATTCAGAACTATCAAAGTAATACGTTGAAAATCCTATAAAGGTTCCTAAACTAAAGGACTCCCCTTTTTTCTTCTAGGAGAAAGCATTATACGAAAGACTATCAAAACTTCCTAATTATCTTACACTACCTATACTAAGGTAGTGTTGATTCTATCTGGAATTAGATTAGATAGGCTAATCTAATGGGAAATACATTTAGGAGTTGTGGAAAGGACTGAAAATACTTTATATCCAGGCTCACTAAAAGCTCTGAGTGTTCAGACATTCAAACAGAATGGGGCTGTTCGACTTTTCTTTTATTCTTATTTATTTTTATTTATATAGTATAGTTTTTCTTTTATTCTTACTATTCTTATCTTATATAGTACAGTAAAATATATATATATAATATATATAGTATATATAGTAAAAACTAAAGTTGAAGAAAAAATGTTCTTTGCCTTTGCTTTGAAAGATAGTGGTGCCGTCTCCCGATTCTTTCACAGACAATAAGGGTTTAGATCAAAGAGGAAATGGAACTATCTGATAGATAGTTATCTATCTTGCTTGTTATGGGTGGATTCATTGGATTAATAGCCTTAAGTCAGAATCCTTTTTGACTATGCGCCATTAATTCCACTATGATTATTGATCAATAATGGAATAATTCCTTCATAGAGATAGGGGGCATAATTCAACATGGATATAGTAAGTCTCGCTTGGGCTGCTTTAATGGTGGTCTTTTCCTTTTCCCTTTCACTTGTAGTATGGGGAAGGAGTGGACTCTAGGGGTAGTACTGATTGAGTAATCAATTTGGTAATCAAATTGTATTAATTCTTTAATTGATCGTTTTGCGAAACCTTAAAAAAACGTCTCTCTTTCAAAATTATACTGGAATACAATAATGAACAAGAAAATACAATAATGAATAATAATCATTCGATTAAAGAATGAATGATTATCATAGTTATATTTCCAGATTCAAATCTACACATAACATAATGGGAAATTTTTTCCAACTGAATGCTTCCTAAATATTCTATTTTAATGGACCACTTCTTAACAGAATAATGGATATTACAATGAGAAAAATCAATCCCTAATTCTATTTTTTTTTATAGTATATGGACATACTATTCTTCTATCGATTCTTTCGATGGATCTCGGGATCCATATATCCTATATAAAATTAAAAGAAACCTAGGAATGAGAATAGAAGAGTTGGTCTTCGATTATTTTCTTTGGATTAATCGAAATCCATACAAATTGATCTATTGAAGAAGAGAAAATGGAATGCTATTTAATTTAGATAGAGGTACATCTAATATATGACATGCATATTGCGATCTATATATATATATAAAAAAAAAATAACTGTATACAACTTTAACTAAAAAATACTATACAACTATAGAATAGTATCTGAGTATGTAGTTCTTTACTACATACTCAGATACTTCTGATTCCACCCCCGATCATTTCATTTAAGACTTGGTGAATCCCTTTCTTTCATTTCTTCAATCATTGATAAGAACTAATAATTCAAGTTTCAGTGAAATTAATCATTTTGACTGACTGTTTTTACATAGATGATAAGTAAAAAAGCAGTAGGAACTAGAATAAAGAGTGCAGTAGCAATAAATGCGAGAATATTTACTTCCATAATCTCATTGTTTTTTGTTTCACAATAACTCGGGATCTAATCCCATAGAGATGAGAAATTTCACTCCTGTAAATTCAATGGGATGAATTGAATCCTGATGATCCTGAATCGGATCAATATTATGAATAATAATATCTGATCTATCAAATAGATTCATCGTCGAGAATTGAATAATATAATAACATAGGATAATTTTTTATCCATAAAAAATCAAAAATGGGATTCCTTTTTGGATCAGGAATCCCATTGAATTTTTCATCTCATACTTTTCCACTTTTTTCTATAGACTACCGTCTTCTTTATACTTATACATACAATTACCATATGAAATAGCATATGACTGCTATTCTACGGGTCACACACATATCCAAAGAGTAGAGGTGAGATGGAAAAAGGGCGGGTTAAGTATAAAAGATTTAATATTCCAACAAATTTACTAAAAAAAAATGGGAAATTTGAATGAGAATGAAATAAACTGTTTCCAATTAGTAATTGAGAATACACAACCAAAGTCAGAGCTAGAAAGAGTGTAATTCAACCCGAAAAGTAGTCTGCCGAGGTAATTATGGTAAGTGCATTCTGTATCGTACAATAAACCAATACAATTTATGTATGTACTCCCGATAAAAATATAGGCATCCTATTCCATTTCATTGATCAAGAACAATCAGTTAAACGGGTATCTCTTACCATACTATATTTAATATAGTAATACTGCCGCTTGTACCAATCTACCTATGTCTCCACCCCATCAATCGATACTGGTGAAGAAATGGAAATTTCCGTATTTGTCTGATGAAAAATACGAAACAAAAAGCAAAAGAAAAAAAGATCCTCCACCTGGAGGGAATTAGATCTTGGTACCTGCCCCTTTTTCACAGAGAATAGAGAGATGAATTGATGGTCCTAGTTCGGGACTGACGGGGCTCGAACCCGCAGCTTCCGCCTTGACAGGGCGGTGCTCTGACCGATTGAACTACAATCCCAGTGAGGTCTATGATGACATACATATGGTTTCATAAAAATATTCTTTTTGTTGTGTTGTAAGCGAGATGTGAATGATATACTGATATCAACATAGATATGGACTGACTAGACTATAGTTAGCATAACACAGATTATTAGTAACTACTAGTTATTGCCTACAATGTATAATCAATTTTTCAATGAGGAGAAAAAGGACTCTTTTTCTTTCTTGATACTTAAGGATCATCAATCTAAATCGTTAGAAAGATCAAAACGGATGAGAAAACTATATATGAATAGAGCAAAAAAGAAATTGACTCTTTCTCTTTATTTCTACGTATTGGGCATTTCTGTAGAACAAATTGGTTATATCATACTCATGGGGCGGCAAACTTTTGGGCCGAGCTGGATTTGAACCAGCGTAGACATATCGCCAACGAATTTACAGTCCGTCCCCATTAACCGCTCGGGCATCGACCCAGGAAGAATTAATTCTAGGCTTATTGATAATCTAATCGTAGTACCATACCCCTAGGGGAAGTCGAATCCCCGTTGCCTCCTTGAAAGAGAGATGTCCTGAACCGCTAGACGATAGGGGCATATCGGCCCGACCGTCATCATACTATCATGATAGTATGAGTAGTTTTTTGGAATTGTCAATATAATCTAATGTAATGGTATGAGTAGATCCGAATAGTCTTTCCTATGTTTGGGATTCTAAAGACTATTTTTTTTGGATGGTTCATGAATGAACCTAATATATATATAAACGAAATATAGGATTCCTTCAGTCTTGGTCCGACGGAAAAGAGGGGGTAAAAGCTCATTTAATTTCATTTTTTCAATTTGAACTTATTGATTCGTTCATCATTCAGATGAAATAGGCATATCTCAGACTAAACCAGAAAAGTCAAAAACGGTAGAAATTTTCTTTTTTATTTTTTAATGAGAATTCGGTTCAGGGTATAAATCGAATTCCATTATCACATGATTCGATAAAAATATCTTGAATTTTTTTATGTCGATGTCAGATTGGTACACGTATTAATCAAGCCAATCTTATTCTGATTGATCATAAATCATATTGGTCTTGAAACAATTCACTGCATTTTTATTTACTAAAAATAAGAATATTAAAATACCAATAATATTAAATATTCATAATCTTACCCACTTATTAGTATTAGACAAATCAAATTTATTGTCCTTGAATGAGTTCATATGCATATATATGTAGATATAGTACATATATATGTAGATATAGTACATATATAGAATGTACATATGGTATATATATATATATATAGATATATGCAGTAAACTCGATACAGTAAACTCGTAATGGAAGATGGCTAATTCATGAATTAAAAAAGAATAGGCCCTTTTAACTCAGTGGTAGAGTAACGCCATGGTAAGGCGTAAGTCATCGGTTCAAATCCGATAAAGGGCTTTTTCCACTAAACTCAAGCTTAGTCCTTAGTCTTCCTTTTTCAGCGGGTAATAGAAATGAGTTGATACTT